ATAGTATTCATCCCTATTTGGTGATAAAGAAAGCATCCGGTTTTTTTTTGATTTTGATTCGTCAAAGATCTCATAAAATGGGCTTTCTAGAGATCCCCAATTACCCATTTTCGCATGAATTGCTAAGGATCCAATAAGCCCAACATTGATTCCTTCAGACGTGTCAATTGGACAAATGCGTCCATAATGACTAGGATGGATATCTCGTATTCGAAAATTCGCAGTTCGCGCTGTCAATCCTCCCGGTCCCAGATAACTCAATTTTCGACCATGAACTATTTGTGTCAATGGATTAGTTCGATCAAAAACTTGAGATAATGGGTGTAACCCGAAAAAAGATTCATAAGTGGTTGTTAATGGAGTTGAAGTTATCAAATTCTGAGGAGTCGGTATTAATTTATGTCTAATTGCTCCACATATAGTGCCTCTCACCATATTTTCTAAACGAACCAAAGCCAATCCAAATTGATCTTGTAAGAGATCCGCAACCGAACGAATACGTTTATTTTTTAAATGATTCATATCATCAAGTGCGCCCATTCCAAATTTCATTCCAATTAAATAATCCGCAGCCGCCACTATATCTCTCGGTAACAAAAATGGATTGGTCTGAGGTATATCAAGATTCAGTCTATGGTTCATATTTCGTCGACCAATCCTTCCTAATTCACATCTTTGTTGAAAAAATTTTTTTTGTAATTCCTTACATAGGGATTCAGAAAATACAGGATCTCCGCCTACACACGTAAATTGTTGATAAAACTCTAAAATGGCAGTTTCTTTTGACCCAATTTTTTTTTTCTCTTTCTCAGCTAGGAAAGACAAGAAAATCTCAGGGTAGCAAACATTTTCTAAAATTTCTCTTAAATTCAAACCCATAGCAGATGATAGAACTAGAATAGAGATTTTCTGTTTCCTACTTACACGAGCCCATATCCTCCCTTTTCTATCAATTTCTAATTCTACCCTCCCCCCCCAATCTGATACTATGGTGCCGGTATAGACCGAAATTCCGTTATGGTCCGATTCCGACCGGTAATAGATACCGGGGCTTTGCAAGATTTGATTAATCACAATTCTGTATATTCCATTTACTATAGAAGTCCCCAGGGAAGTCATTATAGGAATGTTTCCGATAAAAATTGTTTGTTCTTGCATATCCCTACTGGTTTTCAAAATTAATCTCGCGGATACATATACTTCAGAAGAATATGTGATTGCTTCATATACAGCATCTCTTTCTTTTATCGACGGTTCCACTAATTGATATGTTTCCGCAAATAATTGAAATTCAATTTCTTGCTCCGTATCTTCCATTTTTGGAAACTTAGAAAGTTCTTCTGTTAAGCCATGATCAATAAACCTACAAAAACCTTCAAATTGTATCTGATTAAACCCAGGTATTGTAGACGTTCCCTCATTTTCATCCCTGAGCATTTTTAATTTCTCATTTATAGAAAAAATCCCATTATTGAACCATTCTTTATCGAATCATATGGATTGATCTAGCAACGATGGAATTGATATTCTGTTTACTGAATCACATGAAATTTTATCTAACTATATAACTAATATAACTATATAATAAACTTTATAACTTTATATAGATATAGAATATTGATACGGAGTATGAACGGGGAATAAAGATAATTCTATTCCAAAATTGGAATTTTTAATAGATACAACTGGAAATAAATTAATAAATTTGACTCATTTGACTTAACTGAGACTTATCATATGATATGGATTTTTAGAGCTTTGTATAGAATCAAAAAAAGGGATTCCATTTTGACCATTTACCATTATTATGATATTACATATTACAATCCGATTAAGTACCAGAAAAATAAACGGATCTATGTTTTATATTTTGTCCGTTTGATGAGAGAAAGAAAGAATAATAAGAAAAAAGATCGAGATGATTAACATTTTACCTTTTCTAGATTTCATACTTCAGTTAAAAAAAGGAGGATTCGCATATGCATAGAAATTTTATCTATTTTTGTTTTGAGTTTAATTCATATAATAAGATTTAATTGTGTAAGAAGACTTGTATTTATGAAAATTTATTAAAGATTTGTAGATATGACGCCAGCTTTCTATACATACCTGTTCCTTATCGAGATTCAAAAAACTACTTCTATTCTTTTATAGAAATTCTATTTTGGATAACATATGTCGTGCTGTATCAAAGTGATTTTTTTTTCTATAGATAAAAATCATATACATAACAAATAAGATATTTTATTAGATATATATATCTAATAAAATTTAGGTTCTGTGGGGTTTACATATATGCATAATTGATCTTATAATTGAGAAGTAGTTTTTTTGAATCTTGATTAGTTCTGTATCAATTCATTTTTCTTTTTTCTTATTGGGACAAAACCTTTTTAGATTCCAATCCAAGAATGGTTCATGAATTCCGAGTCACACGGTTAATGGTCAAAATTTTACCTGAATTTTGGCTTTTGTGACTCAAAATCCATATTAGGTTTCTCGACTCAATAAAAAAAAAGGGGGTTAGATATTGTGTGTTTTAAAATACTATCGAAAAGATAGATCCAATCCAAAAACAAGGAAGTATTACACTTATTTTAGGAAAAGGATTAAGATGAGGAAAAGCGGGAGTACAGGAGAAAGGGCCATAAGAATTTCCCCTCCTGGAGAATATTTGCAGCGATTTTGTAGCGTCTTGGCGGCATGGCCGAGCGGTAAGGCGGGGGACTGCAAATCCTTTTTCCCCAGTTCAAATCCGGGTGTCGCCTGATCAACAAAAAAAAGACTCGAAATACCCTATTGTTTTGCTGATGGAACTTGCCTTTTCCTCAACGGAAACATCAGAAGGGTTCGTTCTCTAAAGTGCTCTAAATCCTTTCGAATTCACGGAAAACTTTTAGTATTGAAAGGGAATCTGTAAATCGGCCTCTCCACTACTGATTGAGTCTTTGGTTAGGCCGGGAGTAAGTTAATTAGTATTTTCGAAAATGGCACAAGTTATTTTGTCTGCAAAGTCATAAAAATCTCTGAGTACTACTAATCCATTCAATCAATCTAATTAGATTGATTGAATGGATTAATTCTGGATTAATTATTAATTGGCTTTTGTTACTTTTATTTTCAACTTTTTTATACAAAAAAAGGTATTCTTTCAATTGAAAAATGGGTCTATGTCTATTAAATATGAAAATAAAACATAATAATATACGAACTTATTAAAATAGAATTGTTTCACCAATACCGATATGGAGCAATTTTTTTTTTGACTCTGTGCCAATAATTCGACTATTATTATTGAATAATAATGGAATAATTCCTTCATAGAGATAGGGGATAGAATTCACATGGATATTGTAAGTCTCGCTTGGGCTGCTTTAATGGTAGTCTTTACATTTTCACTTTCACTTGTAGTATGGGGAAGAAGTGGACTCTAGAGCAGAGGTACTACTAATTCAATTATTGAAAATTGAACTGCGGAATCAAACCGCATTAATTGTTTTAGAAATTGTTTGGCAAAGATCTTCTCATTTGACTCGTCTATTCATTTTTTGAATTTGATTTCAATCTTTTGAAAATTAACTCAAATTATCTTCATTTCCACATTAGAATTATATTGGATTCTAGTAGAGTAATGTAGTCTAGGAAGAATATATAAATATTCAAAATATGAAATATTTCTATTTAATTTATAATATTTCTATTTAATTTATATTAATTTAAATGTATATATGACGTCTCTTCTATATTCTATAGATGAAATAATATAATGAATAATAAAAGATCCATAATAATATGAATAATTGAATAATGCCAGTAGAATCAAACAAATATTGAAATGATTCCCACGTTCCTATTTCGAAAATAATATAGAAATAGGAGAAGAAATAAGTACAAATGCTTGGAAATCTATAGTCAACCCCATCCTTCTTTTAATTTATAAAGGGGGGCTCTTAGAGGATGAGCGTAAACCTTTTCAAAAGAAAATAGTATAGTTCGGTTATGAATATGAAATAGTAAATTAAGTGAAGACTTCTATTTTTTTCTCTGGAAAAAAAAAGAAACAGAATAATTCTTCAACGAAATAGTATCCACTAAACTAAGAACTAAGAGATTTCTTTGGAAGAGTCCCATAGTCCATTGCGGACTTAGTGCTTTTTTTAGTATTTCTTTGATTATTTCAATGTATGCCGGGATTCTTATTGAAAATAATAAGAACTCTAGAAATTTTAACTGTAAGAGTTGTCTTTCGATTCTTTCTATTTCAGAGTGAGTGGGTGAAATCAAAATGGATGAAGCCGAGAAACGAAATAGGAGGGCTCTGTACATTACATCCATATAATTCATATAGACATGTATGAAAATAGATATTAGATTGTAGATCCATATTAAGCTTACACCGTTATACAGTACACCTTTAAGCACTACATACACTCCAATAGAATACCAATAATGAGAAATGAGAGTATGGTAGAAAGATTCATTTTTCTTTCTACCATACTCAACTCATACTATACTCCTCCGATCAGATCTCCTAGAAGACTGTTGATTCTAGTCCGCTCATTAATTTATTTAAAACGTGAAATTCGAATCCTTCAGTGACAAGAATTAAGAAGTCAAGTTTCATTCCACTTTATCGCCTTGACTTTGGCTGATGGTTTTTACGTATATTATAAGTAAAAAAGCTGTAGGAACCAGAATGAACAATGCAGTAGCAATAAATGCGAGAATATTTACTTCCATAATCTCACCATTTATTTTATTTTTATTTACTTCACAATAACTCGGGATTTAATCCCATAGAGATGATAAATCTTTCCCCTGTAAATTCAATATCAATACAATCAAAAAGAGTATCTGAATCTGAACGATAAGATCGAATAGATTCATCGTCGACAATTAAATAGTATAACATAGTTATATAGTATAACACAGGAGAATCTTTTATCCATACTGAATGAAAAATTTCTTTACTTTTTTTTCTACCTTTTTTCCATTCTTTCTTTTATCTAAATAAACTGCTGCTTTCGCATCTGATGAAGTATCATCTAACCGCCTTTACACTTCCATTGGTTACAAACAAACCTAAAAATATAAGCAAAATAGAAAAGGGGGGTTATAACTTAACTCCTTTTAAGAAGCTAATTAAACAAAAAAGGTGTGATTGAGATAGATCGTTTCAAATTCAAATTTAATTTTTGCATGTGTTCCCGACGAACATAGGGCACTTTAATGTAATTTCCATTACAAGAAGTCGGAGGAATCGAAAATCCCAGACTCCCGGTATCATATTATTTTTTTTTTGAAATCCTCAATAAGACGCTCCCTTTAATTGTATGTACTAATCCACATACCTTTCTCTACGTCCAATCGTTATTAGGAAACAAAATGGAATTTCTTTATTTGTTATTTCTCAGCAAACAAATAACAAATAAGGAAACAATTAATAAATAATAAATCTAAAAGCGAAAAATGAATGAAGGGTCGCTTGAGAATAAAATTCTTCTATTTGTTCACTTTTTTACAAAAAACAAAGAAGTGGACAGATATTTGTGTTTTTTTGTAGCGGGTTTTAATCTGTCGGGACTGACGGGGCTCGAACCCGCAGCTTCCGCCTTGACAGGGCGGTGCTCTGACCAATTGAACTACAATCCCGGGGAAATCAAGTAGACGGTATAGATATTCTTATGATTTCATTCAAAAACTTTCTATTTAGTTTAGTTAGATTAGAATTGTCGTCTTCTAACGGAGACGTGAGTGATAATCTATTGATATATACATAGCAATGCTAAGAGTAGTTAAGGATTACTCATAATCCTTTCCTTCTTATTTCAAAATGGATAGATAATCAACCTTTCAATGAAAAAAAGAAAGAATAAACGAATGTAAAGTGTAAAGAAAAAACTCTTTTTCTTAGACTTTATACTTACAGATTATGGCTTTATACTTACAGATTATGGTATGAATATAGATCATCACCAAGATCAGACTAAAAAAAAAAAAAAGGAAAAGAGTCGCAAAAAGCGGGGTGGTAAAAAATGGGACTTTTCCTTTTTTCGTATCAGACATTTCTGGAGAACAAAGGAGTTATATCATTTCATGTGTGTGAATTAGCTAATTTTTGGGCCGAGCTGGATTTGAACCAGCGTAGACATATTGCCAACGAATTTACAGTCCGTCCCCATTAACCGCTCGGGCATCGACCCAGGGAAGAATCAATTCTGGGCTTACTGATAATTCTTGATCAATCAATTTCCTTTCGTAATACCCTACCCCCAGGGGAAGTCGAATCCCCGCTGCCTCCTTGAAAGAGAGATGTCCTGAACCACTAGACGATGGGGGCCTCTTTGCCCGACCACCAGCACACTATGCTCATAGTATGAGCAGTTTTTTGAAATTGTCAATATAGAATTATATAGTCTGCCTATATCCGAAGAAGTTTTTCGCCTTTCGGGATTCCATAGAATTTTTTGTCTATTCATTAATCCTTCATTAGAATTGGCATTCCATTCGGTATTTCGTCGATATTTCGATATTCTAATTTATATATAAGCATTCTATTCTTCTCTTCTTTTTTCAACCTTATTTACTCTATTTTACTATATTATTATTATCTACTATAATTTCGATTTTATTTACTATATCTAAAATCTATAGTTTCGCTTTTTTTTAGAATTTGGTTCAGAGAATCTCTTCATAAACGACTTGCGAAAAGATCTTGAATCCATGTTGAATTAGTGGGTCCATGTATTATTTTTTCATTATGGGTGTTAGTTCAATTAGAGTCAGTCTTAAGCCCATTCATTGAATTTAATTAGATTGATATTTAGAAAATACAATGTCAAAAACCCTTTTAGATTTTACCAATATTTGCTAGGTTACCCCGTACTCACAAAATGTATCATTTGGAAATAACGCATTATGCGAATAATATAGATATCTATAAATATGTTCTAATTAAATACATTCACTAAACTCCTAGGGGTTTTTCAGGAATAAAACAAGATAAAGGCCCTTTTAACTCAGTGGTAGAGTAACGCCATGGTAAGGCGTAAGTCATCGGTTCAAATCCGATAAGGGGCTTTTATCCCCGCGAGAGTGTTCATATTTGAAGGTATAATAGATAAATTGTTTATATTTGTAATAAAAATAATAAAAAAGCGTATAATTCGAAAAATGACTTAGAATTAAAACAAGTTATTCTTCTAATCAGATAAATTTGAAATTTGATTTTGAATCGCCAACTATCCCTACAACTATTTGACTTTATATTAGTAAAATCAAACAATCAAAAAAAGTAAAGATTCGAAATCAACAAAAGAAAAAGTAAGTGAACCTAACCTATTGAATTATTCCTCTACCTACTATTCTGATATGAAAATGCGATATCGATATAGATTAAATCGGAACAGCGGGTCTTTCTTTTCTTTGGAGTCTGCAGGAATCTGTCAATATTTCCGATTAAATGCTTAGTAGTTAATTATTATTCTTTATATTAATTAT